TTACGAACCTGATGTCGATAAATCCGCGAGTCTAGAAATTCATTTCGGCCAATTGAACCTTCTCGAACTGTTTCTTTTTAAGAACTAAAAAAATTTGTGCCAAAATAACAGATGCCAAGAAGACCAAAAGACCTTGGACACGTAATGGATCTTGAAGTACTATTTCGGCATCTCCCTGACCAAATCCACCCACATTAGGATTACTCGTTAATGGTTGATCAAATTTGATGGATTCACCCTCTGAAACAAGAATTTCTGGTCCTGGAGGGATAATATCAACCACTTGACGTCCATCCGATGGGTCTGTTATGATTATTTCATATCCCCCTTTTTCTTTTCGTATGATTTTGCTTACTATGCCCGTTCCTGTAGCATTATAAACTGTATTGTTACTCTTGCTTCCGTCGGGATAAATCTGACCCCTTCCCCTATTTCCTCCTACATATATAGGATATTTTAAGAAGTGAACATCTTTGTTAGTAGCGGGGTCGGGGGAAAGAATAGGAAAGGCGATTTCACTATATTTCTGGCCGGGGACAGGCCCTATTACAAGAATATTTTTTTTATTAGGGCGGTAGCTCTGAAAAGACAAATTTCCTATCTTTTCTTTCATCTCGGGAGAAATACGATCGGAAGGAGCTAATTCAAACCCCTCCGGTAAAATAAGAACAGCCCCCACATTCAAACCCCCCTTCTTACCGTTAGCAAGGACTTGTTTCACTTGCTTATCATAAGGAATTCGAACAACTGCTTCAAATACAGTATCAGGAAGTACTGCTTGTGGAACCTCAATATCCACAGGCTTATTAGCTAAATGACAATTGGCACATACAATACGCCCAGTCGCTTCTCGTGGATTTTCATAACCCTGCTGTGCAAAAATGGGATATGCACTTGAAACGGGTGCCCGAGTTATGATATATATCATGAGCGATACGGAAATAGATCGAGTAAGATGTTCCTTTATCCAAGAAAAAGTATTTCTAGTTTGCATGGTCTAATCATTGGTCTGAAAATTTCTACAATAAATTGGGTAGGTCGCTAGTATAGTTTCCTATCCACGATTCTGCTACTTATTGGAATCATTTTACTGGAATACTATAGTATAAAAATAGTATGAAAACCCCCGGATAGAATGTTTTTAATACTTATGTAGAACTACAAAGTAAGAAACGTTCTAATTGGATTAATATTGGTGGATCATTTATCAATCATTCATTGAATGATAAATAACTACAAGTGATGGAGATACACGATTTAAATAATGAAAAATCCAATATTTAAAAATAGTATCGAGAATTACCGGAAAAGTGGAAACAAGACCAGATATAATTTGATCATTATGACCAAATCCAAAATCTTTGTACACAGAACCAATCATTAGTTCCCAGCCGTGGGGTGAATGAAATCCGATACATAAATCGGTTAATAAAAGAATCGAAAAGGCTTTTACTGTATCACTTAAGTTATATAGTAATTCCTGAGCCCAAGAGTTGAGAATAACAAGTTCTTCATTAACTAAAATCGAATAACCACTTAGAATAACAAAACAGATTATATTTGTCGAGAAGTGTAAAATTGTATGGATACGATCCTCGTTGTGTATCTTGATTAATTGGATCGTTTCTTTGTGAATTCCTATAAGAAACTTTTGTAGATATGTCTCCGAGTATTCCTTGATCATTTCTTCCAAGAGGAGGATTTCGTCTAATTCTATGAACTTTGCTAGAATACTTTTTTCTTGAATATCATTCAAAAAAATTTCAGATTGGCCGATATTCGCCCAATTAATAACCCAAGATTCCATACTTTTAGTAAATGAGAGAGAAATCCACCAGGGCAGAAATACTATAGATGCAAGATACAAAAGAGGAGTGAATGCTTTCTTTTTTTTCATTTTTCGCCCGTTAATTAAAAATTAACCCACTCCATTTGTCGACTTTATAAGATCGAATCTTTCAAACATGAGTTGTAGACAAGGCATCAAACCTATGAATCTATTTTATTTGTGATTTTATTTTGAATCTAGAAAGAATACAGAAATAGACTAAGACTCCACGACTGAAGAAATAATACAAAATAGTGTTGCCAAATATCTCAATTCATCAAATTCCAAACAAGTGTCTCCTTTCGATGAATGGCCGAAAGAAGTACTTTAAGGAATGAATATTATTGAGATTGTGAGACGAAAGAACCCCTGATTCTATCAAAATATCCAACATTTCAAAAAAAAAAAAGTCCAACGATTCCCCATAGTTAAGAATAGAATAATTGAGAGAAAGATATTGTGATGGTCAAAAAAATGAACGGCAAAACAAGACAGAAACAGGCCAGTTATCATTATTAAGAAAACCTTTTATTGGGTAGTAAAGAACACAAATGAAAGGATAAAAAGTCCATTGAAAAAAAAAGAATTTACAAGATCTCGTTTATCTGCATCTGTTTATCTCCATCTAAAGTATCACTTAGTTATAGAAAAAAAGGATTCTTGCGTTTTTTTCCTCCTGCTGAGAAAGCATTCGTTCTTCAGGCCCATCAAAATTAAAATACTTCAATTGGTACGCGCAAGAAATAGGCCAATTCCGCGGCTTTTTGTTCAATTTCTCGTGGAGTCAAATTCTCATCAGTACGAGTCAACGGAACAGCCCCCCGGCCTCTGATATCCATATAAAGGACAGGACGAGCATAAATACCCTCTTTAACTTCTATTCGAACGGATTGAATATCTTTTATAAGGAATCGGAGGAATATGCGACGATTTTTTCCAGGAAATCCCCAACGAAAAATACACACTATTCCTTCCTTTCTATCGAATCGATCATAACCACTACCTACATTCCAGGAGATTGTGCACCACAAATAGGAACTAATAAAGAGACCCGCGATCCCGTAGAAAGACATCACGATCCCCTGTGGAAAAAAAATGATTTGCTGAGACGGGACAAAAGATATCAAATTTCTACCAAGAAAACTGGAAGTTCCAACCAACAAGAATCCTAATGAACCTAAAAAAACGATAAGGGCCCAACAAAAATTACTTAGTTTTCGAGACCCTGTTATAAGTTCTATCCATATATGTTCTGATCGCCAACTCATACTTCATCCGATTGCATTTTATTGAAATTGAGAGAATACCCCAAATGATTTTGACTTTACTTTTTTTGTTTCCGAATGAACTTTGATTAACTAGCACTAGTTTGGTGTGAACTAGCACTAGTTTAATGGAAACTTTTAGGGGTAATTCATCAAATTTGTTTAGATCTAAAATAATAACATACCCCTCGTATAATCCCAATATACATATTGATATACATATAGATTGACCCACTTTACATTTTAGGCATCCGGCGATCCTGATCTATTTGAAACTGGCTAGAATTCAGTTCCCTATAGATCATTTTCTGCAGGCATAAGAGCTTTTTCCTTTATGTTCGGCAGAAATCACATGTTCTACCATAATTTTAGTTTCCGAAATAAATATCTATATTATCCTATAAGTCTAAGTTTCAAAAAAAAAAAACGAATGAGATTGCGTCCCCTCAGATCTAAACAATCTTGTTTTTTTGAACATGAAGAAATAAAGAAGCCATTGCAATTGCCGGAAATACTAGGCCTACTAAAGGCACAAAAATAGAGGGAAAATTCAAAGTTGTCATAAAATGGGGTACCTCGGTTTATTATTTGTACCTGTTCTTTTTTTTAATATCATATTTTATATTTATACTAATTATAATTAATAATTGTAATTAATTCGTAGTTATTATTAATTAATTCAATTTGAAAATTTTTAATTAGAGATATTAGTATGTAAGTGAGTATATAGAATAAGTAAAAAGTCCAAGGAATGTAGAACTAAATAAATGGACTTATTCATCTGTTTACATGAAAGATACATATGATAATCCATTTTATTTTTCTTCGTTTCTTTGTGTTTTGTTCTTGTCTTCGATTTTAATAAAGAAAGCGTTATCCGCAACTTTTGATTTTTTCTACAATTAGATCTTAATCTTAGGTCGCCAAAGAAAACTCCCTTTTTAGTTACTTTGATTCCGATAAGCTAAGATTCGGATAAGCTAACTACTTGTTTCCTACAAATACAAAAATGGAACTTAGTGCACTCTACTTGATTGAATTGGCATTCAAAGGAAAGAAGGCGTGGAGCTTAAATAACTCACTCAGAATGCTTTTCAAAAGATTACGCGGTACGATTAGGTCGAATAAGCCCTTCTGGAATAAATATTCAGCCGCTTGTGAACCTTCGGGTACTGTTTTATTCAATGTTTGTTCAATTACTCTTTTACCCGCAAATGCAATGTAGGAATTTGGTTCGGCAATAATAATATCTCCCAACATACCAAAACTGGCTGTTACCCCACCAGTAGTAGGAGATGTAAGGATTGATACATAGAATAACTTTTTATTTGATTGATAATCATATAAAGCAGACGATATTTTAGCCATTTGCATCAGGCTCAAACTCCCTTCTTGCATGCGCGCTCCCCCCGAAGCGCACACTATAATAAGAGGTAGAAATTGATTGGTAGCGTACTCAATCAAACGGGTGATTTTCTCCCCGACTACGGATCCCATACTACCCCCCATAAACTGAAAATCCATAACCCCAATTGCTACGGGAATACCATTTAGTTGACCTATGCCTGTTTGAACAGCCTCAGTTAATCCTGTCTTTCTTTGATAAGAATCAATCCGATCTTTATAAGGCTCCTCCTCCGAATGAAATCCAATGGGATCCAGAGAGACCATGTCTTCATCCATAGGGTCCCAAGTACCAGGATCGATCGAAACTTCGATTCTTTCGGAACTACTCATTTTCAAATGGTATCCACACTGTTCACAAATATTCATTTTTGATTTCAAAAATTTCTTATAATTTAATCCATAACAATTTTCGCATTGAACCCACAAATGCCTGTATTTTTGAGTTGCATCGAGATCACTAGACCTTTCTCTTAGAGTTAAATCGCTACTCTTAGCGCGGG